ACATAAATTTAATAGCATTAGTCATCAAAATAAAAACGCCCCCAACAACATTAATCATATTAATCATCAGCACTAAGCTTACATTAAAAGTTCTTAGTTTCAACCTTCCAAAGCTGTATTTTTTAACCATCCTTAAAAAAAACGAAAAAAATAAACTCAAATAATAAAAAAGACTCATCAAAGAACCTAGAATCAACACAAAAATAACAAACAATCATGGTCCACCCGTGCCTGTTTGAATAACTATTAACTTGGGAATAAAACCAAGCAATGGTGGTAATCCACCCAACGATAGTAATAATATTATAATACTTATCTGTATTATACTAGAAACTTTCAAGTTATTAATATTTTTTATAGCACCAGAATCTCTTAACCACAAGCTAACAAACATCGATAATGAAATTAGAATATAAATACTCAAATAAATTTTTATTGTTCACTCCCTATACAAAGTAGCAAACAACATCCACCCTAAATGGCCAATAGAAGAATACGCCAACAAAGCACGAATCTGAGTTTGATTTATCCCACCAAACCCCCCAACTAATCTTCTGCCAGCCCTAATTACACAAAACATCAACACCAAACTATATGTGCTATTTAACTCAAGCAAACAAAGAAGTAAAAACATAGGAGCAAGTTTCTGTCACGTAGCCAGTAAAAGACAAGACAACCATGGTAGACCAGCTATCACCCTAGGCAACCAATAGTGAAAAGGAAATAAACCCAACTTAACACACAAACCCGCTGCTAAAACCAAAAAACCTAACTTTCTCGCAGAAAACTCAACATAGAAATCTCAAGTAAATGAAGAACCAAAAGCCATAAGTCTACCAAACACTAAAAGCCTAGACCCTAAAGCCTGAATGATAAAATACTTAACACCAGACTCACTCTCTGAAACCCTTTTCTGATAAACTAACATGGGTAGAAATCCAATTAAGTTAATCTCTAATCCAGCTCAAATTCTCAGTCAATGAATAGAAGAAATAGAAACGAAAGTGCCCACTCTTATAACCAACAAAAATATATAACCAAAAGGAAGTCCCGAATACATAAGAAAAGGGATAAAATCGAATTACCCAAAACAAAGTTAGCAGCCCTGTTTTACTCCAAGTCTTTTCTCACCACTATTGAGCTCAGTCTAATGATCCCTCATTCCACTCATGAAAGAGACCAACAATTAAAATTATCAAAAAAATAAACAATCCCAACATTAGGTTCAAAGAAATCCTCGAAGTCATCCTAACTAAAATAGGAAACAACAACACAATCTCCACATCAAAAATTAGAAAAATAATAGCCAAGAGAAAAAATCGAAGAGAAAAAGGTAAACGAGCAGACTTAATAGGATCAAACCCACATTCAAAAGGAGATCTTTTTTCCCGATCTATGATTCCTCGTTTAGCTAACACTCAGCCTAACCCTATTACTACAAAAGACAAAACCAAAGCAATTGACCTACTTAAAAGAGTTCTTAACATTTAGCACTAAAGACAAATCTTATCCTATATTAATCAACATCAATGATTCCCGTTCATCCGGCGTAGTACTACCCCCAACTCCCATTTTCTAAATCTAAATGAGTAAATATCATCTTACAATCTCCTAATTAACAGCTAGGCGCCTCTGATTTGGCTTTCATTTAACACCGTGCTTTGCTTTACACTAAATTAAACGTAAATAAATATAAAAAGGGACTCACACCCTTAAACTACGGGCCGAAACCGAATGCAAAATTCTCGCTTTTTATACGACCCGAAAGTCCTAGAGACTTATTATCTAAATGCAAATCAGGTCTTTTATATTAAAGTATCGAGTCAACTCAAATCATAAGCAACTAATATGCAACAACAACTCTTAGAGGCATTAAATCAATTTGCCGTCTTTAGATTAAAAATCTAACACTTACACTCAGTCATCTAAGATACTTTAACAATTTAATTATTTTCCTACAAATTCTTTAGCATCCTCATCAATAAATTGAAAGATATAGAAATAATCAAACCACATCAACAAAATGTCAATACCAAGCAGCCGCCTCAAACCCAAAATGGTGGCCCGTAGAAAAATGTTGTAACCAGACTCGAACAAGACAAACTAATAAAAAAGTTCTTCCAATTAAAACATGCAAACCGTGAAATCCCGTAGCAACAAAAAAACTTGACCCATAAGCACCGTCTGCAATTGTAAATGAAGCTTCATAATACTCTCCTCCCTGTAAAAAAGTAAAGTAAATACCCAAGGCCACTGTAGCAATTAAGCCCTGCAATCCACCTAGACGATCTCCTTCTATTAAACTATGATGAGCCCACGTAACAGTTACACCAGACGCTAGAAGTACACCTGTATTCAACAAAGGCACTTCAAAAGGATTAAGAGGAACAATTCCAGCAGGAGGTCAACAAGATCCTAACTCCGTACTGGGAGCCAAACTTCTGTGAAAATACGCTCAAAAAAAAGCAAAAAAGAAACAAACTTCCGATACAATAAATAGAATTATACCCCAACGGAGACCCTTAGACACTCGAATAGTATGAAAACCTTGAAATGTAGCCTCACGAATTACATCCCGCCACCACTGAATCATTGTTATTCCAACTAAAACAAGCCCTAAAGCTACTATAAAAAAACCATATCCATGGAACCACCCAGCCAATCCAGAGGTTAAAAAAAGCGCACCCATAGAACCTGTAAGTGGTCAAGGACTAAACTCAACTAAATGAAATGGATTCCGTGCCATAAATATAAGAAGAACATTAAATTATCAGACCAACGCTCGTTAAGTTTGCGTTGGTTCAGAATATGCCGAGCGACCCTACAATACTATAAGACTTATTTGAAAATAGCCCGTTTCTAAAAGGTTTTATATTTAAATGATATTATGGAGTCGAGGCATCATAACAAACAAGTATTTAGAAAATTTAGATCTATAGTTCACTGATATATCGTTTATATCTATATGTATTAAATATACATATACATATATATATATATATGTGTGTGTGTGTATGATATCGCAGCTGAGTAAGTACCCCTAACTGCCACCGTTTTGCCAAAAAACAGCATAAATTTTAGCCATCGACCTATTTTCGTGATAGGAGGACAGGGGGGGGGTCAAAACTCAAAAATTTCTTGAATTATTCCTCAACTCTTCTACAATTTCTGTCTAAGTCTAAAATCATCTTATAAAATCAAGTGACAAAAATTAGACACGATTTTTAATGAACAACCCAAATTTTTGTCATTTTTGACGCCTATTTTTAGGTAAAAATTTTTTCTTCCTATTTCCTATTGTATTTTTATGCCCTCCCGCAATTGACAACAGGAAGTAAGATCAAAAATATCCCTAAATTGTCACCGTTTTACCGCCAATGAGACAATTTTTTGCACCTTACCGAAAACAACATAAACTCTAATCGTTAATCTGTTTTCCCAATAAGGAGGCAGCTTAAACTCTAATAACACACTAATCTAATAAATTTAACATCCTTTCATTTTCGGCTCCACCCATCACCTTAAAATCACTAAACCCATACCCTCAAAACTCATCATGTCTTTAGTTCCCATTTTACCCATAAAATCTACTAATGCCTTGAAACAATAAATGCTACCTTAGCATCTTCAGTGCTATGCTCTATAGTTTGAGCTATCAACGCTTCTTTACCATAAAAGTAAATAAGAAAAAATCCCCAGTGAACATAAAATTAACAAAATAAAAAAATTAAAAAATTTGATTTGGATTTTTTGATTAAGTCGAGAAATCTCCATCCTCATCATCCTCACTCCTTGACCACCCATAATTTCCAATCAGCCCATGTCAACTGACTTCATAAGGTTTGTCCCTATAACCATAGAAAACTTGGTAAGAGGTTGGGCAGAAATAAGAGCTAAAAATCATATTGTAGAAAAAAAATATCCAGTTTTACTTATCTTCTTATTTTCATAACTAGTATCTCAAGCTAAAAAGGAAACTACCAATCCAAGAACGATCACACAGATTGTAAGCATCTTCAAAAAAGGGGGTAACACAAAAGGAAAGACATCAAACATTAAGAAAACGCCCTGAAAAACTGAACCAGCCACGATAGCACTTAAACTCAAAATAGTAACAGCTCAGTTTACATAAGGATCAAATTCCTGTTTACTATGAAAACTAGAGTTCTTCGCTGGACTTCACAGCGAACACAAAGATAACCGAAAAGAGTAAGACGCCGTTATTCCTGTGGCCAAAAAAATCAACATAATCATCACTAATCTAGTAGGATTATTTAGGGAAAGCTCCAAAATTAAATCCTTAGAATAGAACCCACTCAAAAACGGTGCACCACACAAAGATAAATTAGCAATATTTAAACAACTAACAGTTAGTGGAGATTGGGAGAATAATAGACCCATATGGCGAATATCCTGAGTATTAGATCTGTTATGGATAATTATTCCTGCACACAAAAACAATAAAGCTTTAAATAAAGCATGGGTATATAAATGAAATAAAGCCAAATATGGTGCCCCTATTCCCAATCTTATTATTATTACTCCCAATTGTCTTAAAGTAGACAAGGCAATAATCTTCTTTAGATCATTCTCATAGTTTGCTCCAATTCCCGCTATTAATAAAGTCAACACAGAAAAAAATAACAAACAAGATTTAAACCCATAAATCCCATCCAAAAAAGGAAAAAATCGAATAATCAAAAAAACACCAGCAGTAACTAGAGTTGACGAATGAACTAAAGCCGACACTGGGGTTGGAGCCGCTATCGCAGCTGGCAACCACCTAGAAAAAGGAATTTGAGCTCTTTTAGTCATCGCTGCCAAAACTACCCTAGCCCCAGTCCAAGCTATCAAGTGGAAATCCCACATCGCCAAAATTGACCAATGACCTTGAAGAACCAACAACCCAATTGAAATGAGAATTATTACATCCCCAATACGGTTTGTTAACACTGTAATCATTCCGGCGCCTAAAGATTTTATATTCTGATAATAAATTACTAAAGCAAATGAAACAATACCCAACCCATCTCATCCTAACAGTAATACTGGCAACCTAGGAATAAACACTAAAAGATTCATAGAAAGAACAAATAACATCACTAACCAAGTAAATCGCTTTAAAAAGGGATCATGAGATATATACCTAGACGAAAACATCATCACACACCCAGAAATTAAACAAATTACATTTCTAAACCTTAAACTAACAGGATCAAAAATAAACATAAACCTCATTATACATGACCTTACCTCAAAAATTCTTCACTCAAAAATAATATTCTTACTCCTTATGAAAAACCAAACAGTAACAGGTAACAAAGCAACTGAATAAGTTAACAAAAAAATGGAACTAATAGAAGAAGACTTTAATCTCTTAAACATGGTTAAGTAAGACAACTCTTATCACCAATTCCACAAATTGGCATTTTCCATTAAACTAACCTAACAAATTCACATAGAAATAAGCTCTCTTTTTAAAATCAAAAAATTTCCAGGAATCCAATGCAATAACAACAAAGTAAATCCGTGCACCTTGAACTGCCTGAACGGCTTAATAAACTTTGGGCTACCGCCATGCTGAATACTTGTATACAAATACATTCTATACAGCGCCGCCAAGAACCTTATTAAACCAATCGAAATTAAATAATAACCAGATCTGAAAATTATACAAGGAAAAATTATAATTTCTCCTAACAAATTAATACTAGGCGGCGCAGCCATATTTATAATACAAAATAAAAACCACCATATCGATAAAACAGGAACAAACATCAGTATTCCTTTACTTAAAAAAAGACTTCGAGTGTGTGTTTTTTCATAACTATAATTTGCCAAAGCAAACAAAGCAGAGGAACAAAATCCATGTGATAATATTAGAACCAAAGCCCCACTTCATCCTCATGATCTATTTGAAAACAAACCGGCCAACATTAAAGATATGTGCCCAATAGACGAATAAGCAATCAAGGACTTAAAGTCAACCTGACGAAAACACACAACTCTAGTAAGCACACCTCCCCATACTGCTAGAGAAAATAAAACGACAATAACCCCCGTATTCATGAAATTAAAATACTGATAAAACCGTAAAATACCATACCCCCCTAGCTTTAACAAAATAGCAGCAAGAACCATAGACCCAGCCACAGGAGCCTCAACATGAGCCTTAGGAAGTCAAAGATGAACTGAAAACATAGGAAGCTTTACCAGAAAAGCCGGAAATAACAGCAAACACAAAAACCTCCAACTCCACACATTAGCTCTATCACATACGTGTAAACGTAATCTGTTAATCATTAGCATCTCACTAGATAAAAACTCATACCCAGACCAAACAATAGTAAAAAGCAGCGGAAGAGAAGCCGCCACAGTATAAATCATTATATATATACCAGCCTGCAATCGCTCCGGCTGGTATCCTCAACCTAAAATTAACATAAGCGTAGGAACTAATGAAGCCTCAAACATAAAATAAAAAAGGAAACTGCTCGAACATAAAAAAGTCAAAACCAAAACAAAATTCAAAATAAGAACAAACTTGGAAAACAAATAATACTCATTTCCTGCTCTCTTAACCCTATTTTGACTTGCCAACATCATCATTAATGAAATTCATAAAGTAAGAGAAATCAATAAAACCGATATTGAATCATACCTCATAAGAGAATTTATATACTCATACCTAAAAAATGGCCTAAATAAATGCACTAAAGAAAGCAAACCACCAATACCTAAATATCACATTTTATAATATCAAGACCACTTTCCAGAAGGCACAAACAAGACCGCCAACCTAAAAAACAACAAACCTAACACTTATGCATACAAAAACTAGACACGTAGTCATTTCCCTCTGCACGAATAATCGCCACCAAAATTGATAAACCTAAACTGGCTTCACACGCACCCAAGGTAATTAAAATTAAAGAAGTTTCTCCACTATACGTAACATTAGTCGACAGACAGAACATCAAGATAAACAAATTCATCGTTACGGCCTCTAATCTCAATAAAATCCTCAAAAGATGCTTATACTGAAAAGAAAGAGCCAACAAAGCCATAAAAACACCAAATATCCCTAAAAATCCTAAATAAAATGTCCTCATTTCATATAACAGTAACAGTAGCTTAACATAGAGCATTGGTCTTGTAAATCAAAAGTGAATTATTATTATTCCTGTTACTCAAACCAAGTAATTTAATTTTTAATTATTTACTTCAATAAACCCACAAATGAAACCTATCTCCTCAAATCATAATATATCTATTTACTTAAGACATCCAAACCTTTCCTTTCACACAAAACCTTCTATAAATCACAACAGCTCCACCCATCTGCCCCTTAATTAAAGCCAACTTAAGCCATAAGTATTTCTTCAGTGTAAATGAAGTGTATTCATTTTATACTACAGCTTCAACTAAAACCTCAAAACTACACGTCAAACAACAACAAAAAATTGCAACTAAGTTGCTAAGTGAATTGAACACTTTAAGTTTGTTTTCAAGACAAACTCGCCCCAGGAACAACTTTTCACAATCAATCTAATAATCCAAAATTATATCCCACAACTTCTGTGCCATAGGATAGATCATAAAATAACTAAAGTACAGCACTGTGAAAACTTGTCCAATCTGCTCATAAGGAGTCTCAACAGGACAACTACCAATTCATGTTAGTACGAAAAAAATAGAAATATATGATCAAAACAAAACTTGATTTAAAGGGTAAAAAGCAACAGACCGAAACTTCGCCTGATGCGTAAAAGGCAAAATAAATAAAATTAATACTGACCCCGCCAACGCCATCACACCACCAAGCTTGTTAGGAATTGATCGTAAAATAGCATATGCAAAAAGAAAATATCACTCAGGTTGAATGTGCACCGGGGTTACCAAAGGATTCGCCGGAATGAAATTTTCAGGATCAGTCAATAATTGAGGTCTAAATAAAGCCAGCATAGACAATAAAAATATAACCACAAGAAACCCTACCAAGTCTTTAAAAGTATAGTATGAGTGAAATGGGATTTTCTCCCCATCCCTATTTAACCCTAAAGGGTTATTAGAGCCTGTCTCATGCAAAAATAATATATGCAAAATAGACAACCCAGCAATAGCAAAAGGAAGCAAAAAATGAAGAGCAAAAAATCGAGTTAAAGTGGCATTATCCACTGCAAACCCTCCTCAAACTCACTCTACCAGCATCTTTCCAATATATGGAATCGCAGAAAGCAGGTTTGTAATAACCGTAGCCCCTCAAAAAGACATTTGCCCCCACGGTAACACATATCCCAAGAAAGCCGTACCCATAGTAAGCAATAAAAGAACCACACCTAAATTTCAAGTATGCTGGTATAAGTATGATCCGTAATATATACCTCGACCAACATGTAGATAAATACAAATAAAAAACCAGGATGCACCATTAGCATGGAGGGCCCGAAGCAATCACCCATAAACAACATCCCGTCTAATATGTATAACAGAACTGAAAGCTAAATCCACATGAGCTGTATAGTGCATAGCTAAAAACAATCCAGTTACAATCTGAACCACTAAACACAAACCCAAAAGAGAACCAAAATTTCATCAAATCGATAAATTTGAAGGAGCAGGCAAGTCAACAAACGCACCATTCATAACCTTCAACACAGGATGTACCTTTCGAATTGGACTTCGCATTACTTAACTTCTAAATGGGCGAAGAGATGCTCGCTGATAATAACAAACTTTGACCACGACAATAAGATTAATAAGCAAAACAATTCCCAACCCAATCAAAATCGAAATCATATCAGGGGACACTATCTCCACACCATATAACTTCAAAAACTTAAAATCGCTATAATCTCCTGCCAACCTCAAAGAAGACAGATCAATTAAAGGATAAAAATACATAATCAAACCGAAAAACCTTATACTCACACCAAAAAAAATCGCTGGTGTCCCCTTACCGAATAAAACATTTGGAGATAAAGCTGCAACATAAGCAAATATAACCAATAAACCTCCAACATAAATTAGAAACAAAATATACCCATACCAAGACGACAGAGTAATCGCCCTCACTACACACATAAACAATGTGGATATCATAATTACCAAACCAAGACTTAAAGGTTGACCCATCAAAGGAAGTATTAAAAGTCTGGAAAAAGCTAAACTTAAAACCACCATAACTCTCATCTCGAAATGTAGGAATATAACCTATTCTTTAGCTTCCAATGCTAATATTTTAATTAAACTACAATTTCGCTCGCATTTTATCACTAAATATCTAATAATAAATTAAATACGACACAATAGAAATTAACAAAAGAAATGAAAGAGAGGCAGGAAGAAACCCCTTTCAAGTTAATCCCATTAACAAATCGTATCGAAAACGAGGATAACTAGCACGCACCCAAATAAAAGCAAAGGCAAAAAATAGAACTTTCACTATAAAGACAATATCCCTTTCAACTATAAAAAAAGAACTTCCCCCGAAAAACAAAAGCGCAGAAAATAATCTTATCACCAAAATGTTAGCATACTCAGCCAAAAAAATCAAAGCAAACCCGGCAGCCCCATACTCAATATTAAACCCAGAAACCAACTCCGACTCTCCTTCAGCAAAATCAAAAGGAGCTCGATTCGTCTCAGCCACACAAGTTACAAATCACATCAGGGAAATCGGGATCATTAAAAATCCCAACCAAATAAGTTCCTGTGCTTCCATTACCTCAATAAAATTAAATCTTCCATCCAAAAACAAAGGAAACAACAAAACTAACACTATTCTTACCTCATAAGAAATAGTTTGAGCAATAGCTCGCAAACTCCCTAAAAGTGCATACTTAGAATTTGATGCCCATCCAGCTAATAAAGTCCCATAAACATTTATCCCAGAAACACACAAAAAAAACAAAATACCCCATTTAAAATACGAAGCAGAATACAATCTAGGATATAACTGCCAAAGAAAGAGAGCCAAAATAAAACTAAACACAGGGGCTACAAAATACGGCAGATAGTTCGCCATAGTTGGTTTAGCAATTTCTTTAGTTAACAGCTTCGCCGCATCAGCAATAGGCTGAGGTAACCCTATTAAGCCGACCTTATTAGGACCTTTACGAATCTGAATATACCTTAAACCTTTCCGCTCCAAAAGAGTAAAAAAGGCAACAGCCAATAAAACACAAACATAAGTAAACAAAGAACAAACAACCGAATGCAACATTATAAAGAAAAGAAATTTCATCTTCATATTTAGAGCTTAAATCTAATGCACTTCATCTGCCATCTTTATACCATCAGCAATGTCAAATAAAGGGGTTTCACCTATCTCTATTGATCCTAAATCAATTGCATTAATCTCTGCTAATCTGACAACTTACTCACAAAACTACATTAAATTTCTTCATTTAAACATAAAACAATCTTACAATAAACTGGTCCTTTCGTACTAAGTTTATTTTATAAATTAAAGATAGAAACTGACCTGGCTCACGCCGGTCTAAACTCAGATCACGTAGAATTTTAATGGTCGAACAGACCAACCCTTAAAAGACTTCTGCATCTTCAGGACATTCTGGTCCAACATCGAGGTCACAAACCCCCTTTTCGATAAGAACTCTCAAAGAGGATAATGCTGTTATCCCTACGGTAACTAATTCCTTTAATCATTAATTTTGGATCAACACTCGTACGTATATCTATATAAAGGAAGCTTTAGATGTTCTCAGTCGCCCCAACCAAAAATCTTAGCAGCTATACCTCTTAAACAATAAGCTACTTAAGTCCACTAAATTCTTTTAAGCTCGATAGGGTCTTCTTGTCTATCAATTACATTAAGGCTTTTTCACCTCAAGATAAAGTTCTACCAAATTATGAAGAGACAGCTACACTCTTGTCAAACCATTCATACTAGCCTTCAATTATAAGGCAAATGATTATGCTACCTTTGCACGGTCAGAGTACCGCGGCCGTTAAAAATATTTCACCGGGCAGGTCCGACTCCCTATTTTATCACTACAAGGAGCCATGTTTTTAATAAACAGGCAGGGTGTGTATTTGCCGAGTTCCTTTTCATAATTTTATTTCTTAAATCTAAAATCAAATCCTAACAATCTAACCTACTGTTAGGCACTACAGTTTACAGAAACATTTCATCACAATAAATACTCATTTTAGCATAAAAACAATCCCACTAATAAATATTAAATTTTCTTTCCTAAAACACTAAATAAAATCAATTATATTTTCCTACGCCCAAATTAATGCTATTATAACAAAATCCACCTATTATAGCCATTTTCAAGCCTAAATTCAAAATAAAACAACATATACAAGTATTACTACTCTCCCGAGCTTATCCTCAGAAGTCTAACTAAACTAGAACTAAATTAACAAAAAAACTCTGTTAAAATTAAACCAATTTATGGCACTTCTATGCCCCTAAGAAAGAACTAGCTATCATCCAACGCGAATAAAATTTCATCACTATTTTTGACTCTAAAGAAATTTTTGCAACAATTACCTTTTTTCCCCTAATATGAAGGTCAAAAATAGCTCATTAGATTTCGAGAAATTAAATACATAAGTTAAATCTAGCCAAACCATGATACAAAAGGTACAAACATTAATCTTTTCTTATATAAAACTAACAAAATTTCCCTTACGGTACTTTTCACCAGAAAACACCACAATAAACTTAGATCGCCTCTACTAATATTAATAAAGCTTTAATCTATTATTCCTCACAGATTTTAAACTACTCTCATTCTCTTGTAATATTAGGTATAAATGAACCCACTTTCACTAACACATATTAATCAAAATAATATACTCTACTAAAGCTTTACCTAAACCATAGGGGCAATTTCCATTACCCCTACTATGTTACGACTTATCTTATTTTTCAACAAGAGCGACGGGCGATGTGTACACGTTTCAGAGCCTCATTCAAACTGTTTTTCTTAATCCAATTTACTTCTAAGTCCTCCTTCACAACCCACACTTTCATGTGGACATCCGTCATTATAATTATATAATTGTAACCCATCCTCCCCCTTTCGTTAGCTGCACCTTGATTTGACGTACTAAATTACTAAATTTCTATAGCCAACTTCTATTTTCTAAAAAGTTACCTGACGACAACGGTATACAAACTGAAAACAAGAAAAGGTCAGGTACAACGTGGACTGTCGATTACGAGACAGGTTCCCCTAAGTGGTCTAAAACACCGCCAAGTTCTTTGAGTTTTAAATTCTCTATTATTCATAGTACCTCTGGTAGACACTCTCTATTTACATCCAAGAATAATGGGGTACCTAATCCCAGTTTCCCTCAAGGATTTCATAGATTCAGCCCTAAAGCTATTCTCAAACTATATAGTCGCACTTAAATTTTACCTCTATACACTACATCGAATAGCCTACAACTCCTTATTCGCCTAACTATCTTTTCACCATCAATCATATGACTCAACTTCTTGGTGTAACCGCGGATGCTGGCACCAAATTAACCAAGCTTAAAACACTATATTAAAACAGGCTCACGCCTTTTAATTAACCTTCAACACTGATGTTAACGGGACTTCACAAGACATTCTATAAATTATAATGCCTAGAAAAAAGAATAATAATTCAGCCTCATTTAACTAACCATATTCACTTCTTTCTACCTCGCCTCACTCTACAAAAATCATGTGTATTCTATAGTCTCCGCCATATTCTCAAGCCAGAACCAAACTTTACAAAAATACCACATGATTACTAAAGTAAATATTTAAAAACCTCACCCAAAAACACCTCAAAATAAAAGAATACCCGTTTCTACGGTGTGAACTCGCACATTAGATTTTCATTCTAAAGGTATAAAGCACATTTATTAGAAATAACATCTTTTGAGTATGCAACCGTACACTTGGCCTTCCAAGCAAGAAGATTAAGAAAACTTAAAAAAGATACCATGACATTTTTCTTACAAAGCGGTGTAAGGGCACAAAGAATTTTGATTTCTTGGGAGAGGTTCGTCGCCTCCTGGTAAAGGTTTTAAGTTAACATAAACTCTAAGCCTTCAAAGCTTAAAATAAAGAAAAATCTTTAAACCTTGCCCACCATAGTTTATATAAAACCTCGACCTGCAAAATCGAAGATGGAGAAGTCTCCTGGTGTGTTAATTTGTTTGGTGGCTGAGGTAGAAGCGATAGACTGTAGATCTATTAACGGAGTTAAATCTTCCCAACAAACCATGTAAAATAAGCTAAAACTAAGCTATTGGGTTCATACCCCAAAAATGAATAATTAATTCTTTTACAACTTAACTTTTATACTAATTTTATAGTACAGAAATTATTAATGGGGATGTTCGTCAGAATATAGGGTAATTAATAAACAAAAAATATAAGCCTGAATTAAACAAATCCCCAACTCAAAAATAGTATAAAAAATCTGAATCATTAATAGTAAAAGCATGGAAAAAACTGAAGAAACAAAAAACCTAGTCATTAAATAATTACCAATTAACGTTAATACAATATGCCCAGCTCTTATATTTGCAGTTAATCGAACAGAAAGAGTAATAGGCCGAACAAGAATACTTACCGTCTCAATGATTACCAAAAACGGATTTAAAGGTGCCGGTGCCCCTATTGGTAACAGCCCGGCAACTACAGAACTAGGGTTAAAAGCAACCCCAGAAACAATCAAGGATAGTCATAACGGCAACCCAAGTGAAAAAGAAACTGCTAAGTGCCTAGTTGGCCTAAACACATATGGAATTAAACCACATAAATTTATTACAATAATAAATAGAAATAACCCAGAAATAACATTCATAAATCCCCCTATGTTTAACCCGTAAGAACGAAAGATTTGTGAAGACACTGTTGTTTTAAAAATACTAGTAATACTTCTTCAGCGAGGTAATATTACTCAATAAGAAGAACTAAAAAAAACAACTGTTAATAATGTAAACCTTCATATCAAAACATATAAAGATATAAAAACCTGATTGTTATCATCGAAAGAAGAAAAAATATCCATAAACATTCTTTTATCAATTTCATTTATTTTCTTTAGAGTCAATATGAGTTAAATTTTTCCCCTCAAAGAAAGTCTTATTAGACCATCAAATTAACACAGATAATACCAAAACAGCAGACCAAAATAACATAAACAATAAAATTCAATTTAAAGGAGATAACTGAGGCATCAAAAAGTACTAAATTCAATTAGCAACATAAGACTGACAATCTTATATTATGTTTTAACTAACTTTTTAATCTGAAACATTAATAACCCATTCCATGAAATTTTTTAAAGGAATAGCCTCAACTACAATTGGTATAAAAGAATGATTTGCCCCACAAATCTCTGAACACTGACCGTAGAAAACCCCAGGATATTTAATGAAAAACCCTAACTGATTTAATCGACCAGGAACTGCGTCAACCTTCACCCCAAGTGAAGGCACAGTCCATGAATGAATTACATCTGCAGATGTAACTAATATACGCACATCCGTCTGAGTTGGTAATACTACACGATGGTCAACCTCTAATAAACGAAAATCACCTGGCTCTAGCTCATTAGTAGGAATCATATATGAATCAAACTCAATATTCGAAAAATCCGAGTACTCATATCTTCAGTACCATTGATGCCCCACTCTTTTTACAGTCAAACTACAATTTCCAATCTCATCCAACAAATAAAGTAAACGAAGAGAAGGAAGAGCCAAGAAAACTAAAATTAATGCAGGAATAACTGTTCAAATAGTCTCAATCTCCTGTCCTTCAACCAATGAACGACAAGTATATTTATTAACTATAAGTGAAACAGCAGCGTAACCAACTAGGCTAATAATCATAATTAAAATCATCATAGCATGATCATGAAAAAAAATCAACTCTTCCATCAACGGAGAAGCTGCATCTTGAAACCCTAATTGTCCTCATAGACTCATTTCATTATAAATAAAAATCTTTATTCTAGACCACTAAAGCCGCAGTTTGAGGTGAATTATGGAAATCAGCCGGTAAGATATTATCTCACTCCAATGAAGTCCCTAAGTGAGTTCTTCAAATCACTCTTCGTTGAGAAACAAGAGATTCTCAAACAATTACCATAAAATACAAAACAGCAACAAAAGAAATCATTGACCCAATAGATGAAACAACATTTCATTTAGTATAAGAATCAGGATAATCTGAATACCGTCGAGGCATTCCACTTAACCCTAAGAAATGTTGTGGAAAAAAAGTTACATTCACCCCGATAAACATAATATAAAAATGGGCCTTTGTCCATCGACTATGTAGTGTAACCCCACTTAACAAAGGATATCAGTAATTAAATGCACCAAACAATGCAAATACAGCTCCCATTGACAACACATAATGAAAATGAGCCACCACATAGTAAGTATCATGCAACATAATATCTAATGACGAATTAGATAAAACAATCCCAGTCAACCCACCTACTGTGAACAAAAAAATAAAACCAAGCCCTCATAACATAGGTGTTTCATATTTAATTTTTGACCCATGGATAGTAGCCAATCAGCTAAAAACTTTAATCCCAGTAGGAACGGCAATAATCATTGTGGCTGCAGTGAAATAAGCACGGGTATCCACATCCATACCTACAGTAAACATATGATGAGCCCAAACAATAAACCCTAATACTCCAATTGCTAGCATAGCATAAATCATTCCTAATATACCAAATGTCTCTTTTTTAGATGAATAATGACTTACAATATGGGAAACCATCCCAAATCCCGGTAAAATCAAAATATACACCTCAGGATGTCCAAAAAATCAAAACAAATGCTGATATAAAATAGGATCACCACCTCCTGCTGGATCAAAAAATGCCGTATTTAGATTCCGATCAGTTAAAAGCATAGTAATAGCACCAGCAAGAACGGGTAATGATAAAAGGAGTAAGACAGCAGTAATTTTTACCGACCACACAAACAAAGGAAGACGCTCAAGTTGTATTCCTTGTCATCGTATATTAATAATTGTAGTGATAAAATTTACAGCCCCTAAAATAGAAGAAGCCCCTGCAAGATGTAAAGAAAAAATAGCTAAATCTACAGACCCACCAGCATGTGCCAAATTCCCAGCTAGAGGAGGATACACTGTCCATCCAGTTCCAACACCTCTCTCTACCGCAGATGAAGATAACAATAACAACAATGCAGGAGGTAATAGTCAAAAACTTATATTATTTAAACGAGGAAAAGCCATGTCAGGAGCCCCCAACATCAAAGGAACCAATCAATTACCAAATCCTCCAATTATCATAGGTATAACTAAGAAAAAAATCATTACAAAAGCATGAGCTGTAACAATTACATTATATAGCTGATCATCACCCAATAAAGCTCCAGGTTGTCCTAATTCAGCTCGAATTAATAGACTTAAAGCAGTACCGACAAGACCAGATCACATCCCAAACAGAATATATAATGTCCCAATATCTTTATGATTAGTAGAAAATAATCAACGCAT